GGATCGTATGGTGGGCCATAAATTGGGGGAATTCGTACCTACTATAAATTTCCGAGGACACGCAAAAAATGATAATAGATCTCGTCGTTAAAATAAGAGTAGTTAATAAAAGTGAATATAGATGCTTATTGTTTATTAGCGAGAGGCAAATCTTATGATAAAGAAGAATCCATATACCGAAATATATATGCGCTTTAAGTAAACATATATGTATGTCTGCTAATAAAGCAGAAAGAGTAATTGAAATTGATCAGATTTGTGGACGTTTATACGAAGAAAGACGTATGAGACTCGAACTTATGCCTTATCGAGTGAGTTATCCAATTTTAAAATTGGTTTATTCTGCAGCAACAAATGCTATTCACAATGTCGGTTTAAACGAAGCAAGTTTAATCATTAGCAAAGCGGAAGTCGTGAAGGGGTACTACTGTGAAAAAATTAAAACCTCGAGCTCGAGGGCGCAGTTATCCGATAAAAAGACCCGTTTTTCATATAACTATTGGATTAAAAGATATATCTGTAAAGGAAGTATAAAAAAGGAAGTATAAAGGAGCCAAATACGCCATATTATACTTCAAAGGCAACGTATGGAGAAATAAAAATAAGTAAGTACACGGATATGACGTGTCATGATATATATAGTATTGGGAGATTATGGGACAAAAAATAAATCCACTTGGTTTCAGACTTGGTGCAACCCAAGGTCATCATTCTCTTTGGTTTGCACAACCACAAAATTATTCCGAAGGGCTACAAGAAGATCAAAAAATCCGAGATTGGATCAAGAATTATGTACAAAAAAATATTCAAATATCCTCTGGTGTTGAGGGAATTGCATGCATAAAGATTCAAAAAAGAATCGATTTGATTCAGGTCATAATCTATATGGGATTCCCAAAATTATTACTAGAAGGTAAAGGTGGGCCTCGAAGAATCGAAGAATTGCAGATAGATGTACAAAAAGAAATTAATTGTGTAAACCGAAAACTCAACATTGCTCTTACAAGAATTACAAACCCTTATGGACACCCTAATATTCTCGCCGAATTTATAGCCGGACAATTAAAGAATAGGGTTTCATTTCGAAAAGCAATGAAAAAGGCTATTGAATTAACTGAACAAGCAGGTACAAAAGGAATTCAAGTACAAATTGCAGGACGTATCGACGGAAAAGAGATTGCGCGTGTCGAATGGATCAGAGAGGGTAGAGTTCCTCTACAAACCATTCGAGCTAAAATTGATTATTGTTCCTATGCAGTTGGAACTATCTATGGGGTATTAGGCATCAAAATTTGGATATTTGTAGACGAGGAAGCCTAAGCCTTTATTTGACTTGTCTTTACGTTCTATCGGAAATAAAAAAGCAAAAAATGACAAACTCTTTCATTCTTTTTCTGTTAAATAAAAAAAAAAAAAATGGGCAATTCTATAAGGTTGAATAAAAATTCAATTCATTTTTTTATATTGATATAATTGCTATGCTTAGTGTGTGACTCGTTGGTTTTTGTAGGGTTAGTAGTCAAAAAAACGGACTGGCCCATAGTATGAACTAATAACTATCGAACTAATAACCAACTCACCGCTTCATATTATCTGGATCTAAAGAACTAGTCACGATATGATATATTGATCATATCATTGTAGCAACTGAATTTTTGTTTGCATAAACAAGCAAAAAAAAGAAAAACCAATCTGATTTTAAGTTGTGAAGCAATAACAAAAAGAATGCAGATAAATGGAAGGGTGAGAGAAAGAGAGAAAAAGAATACTAATGCTATATGATTCCAATATGTAAGGTCTCTGAGCGATCTTATAAAGGATAGCGTAATAAAGCATCAATACTAATTTGATTGATCTATAATTCGATGAATTTGTTCATAGAACAAAAAAAGTCAAGAGCCCCGGGTCCACAAAGACTGAGAAAATTGACTCAATAACACATTTCATTTTCATTAGGAGCTCCGCTGTAGAATTCAGGCCTAACCATTAATCGCGAAGCGATGGGAACGACGGAACCCGTGGATGCAGAAGATTCTATTGAAAACGAATCCTAATAATTCATTGGGTAGGATGGCGAAACGAACCCGGGACCAATCCACTTTTATTCTGAGAGGCCATGTCATAGGATAACCCTACAACTGAAATAGATATGGAAAGAGTAAATATTCGCCCGCGAAAGTTTTTATTTTATTGGATTTCTAAATTTTGATAGATCCAATATAATATGATAATAAAAAAGACAAAACAAAATAAATACTCGTTATAATAAAACGAAATTCTATTATTATTATCTCTAACTAATCTATAAAATAATTATCTATAACTATAAATAAATAGAAATTGAATACATGTTTAGTTTTTTTTATATAAACTATCAAAACAAGATATACAAATTTCTAATAGATTAGATATTAGATAAAATCTCAAAGACTCCCACGATTCAGTATATTATTCATTAAATACATGTATACCATGTTATAATTGTTATTTTTCATTCGCGAGGAGCTGGATGAGAAGAAACTCTCATGTCCGGTTCTGTAGTAGAGATGGAATTGAAATTGAAAAAGAACCATCAACTATAACCCCAAAAGAGCCAGATTCCGTAAACAACATAGAGGAAGAATGAAAGGAATATCTTATCGAGGTAATCGTATTTGCTTTGGTAGATATGCTCTTCAGGCACTTGAACCCGCGTGGATCACGTCTAGACAAATAGAAGCAGGGCGGCGAGCAATGACACGAAACGTACGCCGCGGCGGAAAAATATGGGTACGTATATTTCCAGACAAACCTGTTACAGTAAGACCCGCGGAAACGCGTATGGGTTCCGGTAAAGGATCTCCCGAATATTGGGTAGCTATCGTTAAACCGGGTAGAATACTTTATGAAATGGGTGGAGTAGCAGAAAATGTAGCCAGAAAGGCTATTTCAATAGCGGCATCCAAAATGCCTATACGAACGCAATTCATTATTTCGGGATAAGAATGTATAACCAAAGAAAAGAAATCTTTTGAATGAAAAAAAAAACAAAATTATAGGTTTCTTTTTTTTTTTGTTTTGGACAAACAATATTTCTTTTTTTACTTAGCCCCTTCGCAGTGAAAGAGCAAATAAAAAAAAAATGATATGATTCAACCTCAAACCCACTTAAATGTAGCGGATAACAGCGGGGCCCGACAATTAATGTGTATTCGAATCATAGGAGCTAGTAATCGACGATATGCTCATATTGGTGACGTTATTGTTGCTGTAATCAAGGAAGCAATACCAAATACACCTCTAGAAAAATCCGAAGTGATCAGAGCTGTAATTGTACGTACTTGTAAAGAACTCAAACGTGACAACGGTATGATACTACGATATGATGACAATGCTGCGGTTGTTATTGATCAAGAAGGAAATCCCAAAGGAACTAGAATTTTTGGTGCGATCGCACGGGAATTGAGACAGTTAAATTTCACTAAAATAGTTTCATTAGCACCTGAAGTATTATAAGTCTAATAAAACGGAGACTCTAATGCTATTATAGCATTTGAATAAAATATGAATAGAGTAAACTAGATTAATTAGTAAATTTGTCTCACGCATATATCTTTAACGATTCATAAAATAGAAAGAAAAAAGCATGTTGATTATATCAAAGTTCGGGGGTAACAATAATTTTAATTTATCATGGGTAAAGACACTATTGCTGATATAATAACTTCTATACGCAATGCCGACATGAATAGAAAAGGAACAGTTCGAATACCATCTACTAACATCACCGAAAACCTTGTTAAAATACTGTTAAGAGAAGGTTTTATTGAAAATGTGAGGAAACATCAGGAAAACAACAAATATTTTTTGGTTTTAACCCTACGGCATAGAAGGAATAGGAAAGGTCCATGTAAAACTGTTTTAAATTTAAAACGGATCAGTCGACCCGGTCTACGAATCTATTCTAGTTATCAACGAATTCCTAGAATTTTAGGTGGGATGGGGATTGTAATTCTTTCTACCTCTCGGGGTATAATGACGGACCGAGAGGCCCGACTAGAAGGAATCGGCGGAGAAATTTTGTGTTATATATGGTAAGCTTTCCTATATCCAAATTAAGATATGGAACTTTACTATTTGTGAAAAAAAAAGATAAAGAACGGGTTTCTATTCTCACTCTCCTCTTACTTAATACTTCAAGGAGGTTTTACCGCGAATGAAAAAAGAAAACTGGATTCATGAAAGTTTAATTCCTGAATCACTTCCGAATGGTATGCTTCGGATTCATTTAGATAATGAAGATCGGATTCTAGGTTATGGTTCAGGAAGGATTCAACGTAGTTTTATACGTATACCAACGGAAGATAGAGTAAAAATTGAAAGAAGTCATTATGATTCAACCAAAGGGCGTATAGTTTCTAGACTCCGAAACAAGGATTCAAACGATTAGGTGGTTTTTTTTTCAACTTCAATATTCCTTTCGGAGGGATACAATCCGAAAGTTTCAAATTTCCAGAAACTAATTTTCTTCAAATAAGTAAATTTGAAATTCAGTTAAGGAATGACAAATATGAAAATAAGGGCCTCCATTCGTAAAATTTGTGAAAAATGTAGACTGATCCGTAGACGGGGACGAATTATAGTAATTTGTTCCAACCTGAGACATAAACAAAGACAAGGATAATCTTTATAAAATAAAAGAGACTCCCTAAGGGACCCAATATACAAATAAAAAAAAGCGGAAAAGATCCGTTTTGGCATGAAATGGATATATCCATATACCTCTGACTTATATTTATGAGACGATAAAATATGGCAAAACCCGCACCCAGAATCGGTTCACGTAGGAATGGGCGTATTGGTTTACGTAAGAATGCGCGTAGAATACCAAAAGGGGTTATTCATGTTCAAGCAAGTTTCAACAATACCATTGTGACTGTTACAGATGTACGAGGCCGGGTAATTTCTTGGTCCTCCGCCGGTACTTGTGGATTCAAGGGTACAAGAAGAGGGACACCCTT